TTTGATTGGCACCGCGGTGGCCCTGTGGTTAGGTATTGGAGCAACATTACCAATTGATAAATCTCTAACTTTAGGTCTTTTTTAATTAAATTTATTCAATTGTAAAATAAAAGATGTGGGTATCTAGGGAGTAGTCATTTCAAAATGAATTCTCCCTAGATACATATCTAATTAATTTAATTAATTAAAATGGGTTCGACAGGAACATAGAAATTACGTTGCAGGTTTAAAATCCATTTCAATTTCAAATTTACTTTATTAGTATTAGTAATTTTTTTTATGCTTTTTCTTTTTTTTTTTCTAGAATGTCTAATATCTTTTTTACATCTTCTATGTGAAAATGTTCAATTTTTATAAGGTCTTCTTGACTGTTATTCAAAAGGTCCAATAATGTATGTATATTGGACTTTTTGAGACAATTATAGATTCTGGGAGGCAATTCTAATTGGTCAATAAAAATATATTGAAATGCTAGTTCTTTTTTTTTTTTTCTTAGGTTAACTAATCTATTATGAAAAGGAAAAAGGGGTAAAGTAACTTGATGTTGATTGTTCTCTAAATAGAACGTTTCTTCTTCTACATGTAGAAAAGGAATAAATAAATTAATCAAATTCCGGGAGGCTTCATGAAGTGCTTCTTTAGGAGTTAAACTTCCATTTGTCCATATTTCTAGAAAAAGAATCTCTTGTTTTTCATTCCCATTCCCATTCCCATAAGAATGAATACTATGATTCGCGTTTTGAACAGGCATGAATACTGCATCTATAGGATAACTTCTGTTTTCAAAGTTATTTGACATTTTTAGGCTATATCCGCGATTCCTCTCGATTTTTAATCCAATACACAAATCTATTGGTTCCGTTAAGGTAGCTATATGCTGTGTATTATCAACAATTTCCACAGAGGGCGGTAAAATTATGTCTCGAGCAGTTATATATCCGGGACCTTTGACACAAATAAGCGCGTTGCGCGTTCCGTATAGATTACTTCTTAATACAATCTCGTTCAAATTCATTAAAATTTCATGTACTGATTCTTGAATACCTACTATGTTAGAATAGTCATGTGGTATGTTCTCAGATTTTGCACGTGTAATACATGTTCCTTCTATTTCGCCAAGTAAAGCTCTTCGCATCGCAATGCCTATTGTGTCGGCTTGACCTTTCATAAGTGGAGCCAGAATAAAGCGTCCATAATAAAGACGCTTACTGTCTCTTCTTGATTCAACACACTTCCACTGTAGTGTCCGAGTAGATACTTTGACTTTCTCTCGAACCATAGTAATTTTATTTGATCAGATCATTGAATCGTTTATTTCTCTTGAAACCCTTTCAGCTTTTATTTATATTTAGTTCTATACACGTCTTTTTTTAGGGGGTCTACAACCATTATGTGGCATAGGGGTTACATCTCGTACGAAACTTAAAAGTATACCGCTTCTACGAATAGCTCGTAATGCTGCATCTCTTCCCAGTCCAGGGCCTTTTATCCTTACCTCAGCCCGTTGCATACCTTGATCCACTACTGCTCGAATAGCATTTCCTGCTGCGGTTTGAGCAGCAAAAGGTGTTCCTCTTCTTGTACCCCTGAATCCACAAGTACCCGCGGAGGACCAAGAAATAACCCGACCCCGTACATCTGTAACGGTCACAATGGTATTGTTGAAACTTGCTTGAACATGAATAACTCCCTTTGGTATTCTACGTACATTTTTACGTGAACCACTACGTGTATTTTTACGTGAACCAATTCTTAATATAGGTTTTGCCATATTTTTTCATTTCACAATAAATATATGGATATATCCATTTCATGTCAAAACGGACTTTTTTTTGCCAGCTCCTTGGAAGTGCCTTTTCCTTTACTTTATTTACTTTAGTAAGATTATCCTTGTCTTTGTTTATGCCTCGGGTTGGAACAAATTACTATAATTCGTCCCCTCCTACGGATTAGTCGACACTTTTCACAAATTTTACGAACGGAAGCCCTTATTTTCATAGTTGTTATTCCTTAATTCTGTGAATATACTTATTGTTGGACGAAAAAAGGTTTCTTGATATTTTTGAATCTTTAATTGTATCTTCGTGAAAGGAATGTTGAAATTGAAAAAACCACTTAGTCTTTTGAATCCTTGTTATGGAGTGTATAAAGCGGCTGTCCCTTGATTAACTTATACCTAAGAACTTGCTAAATTTTTTTATTTTTTTCTCCTATAGGTATACCTATACAAAAATAAAAAATATGTCAAATCCTTTCAGAAGCACGACCTAAAATTAAACAAATCTTTAGTATCTAAACAAAATCGAACCATGCCGTTCGGAAGTGATTCAGAAAGAAAACTTTCATTAATTCATTTTTTTCTTTAATTTCATTCGAGGTAAAACATTCTAAACTTTTTTTTTTTAGCAGGGGTGGTATTACACAACCCCCTTTTTTTAACAAATGGTAAGTTCCGGATATCCAATTTTTATATTATAAGGATTACCATATATAACACAAAATTTCTCCTCCGATTTTTTTTAGTCGAGCTTCTCGGTCTGTCATTATACCTTGAGAAGTTGAAAGGATTACAATTCCTATTCCGCCTAAAATTCGTGGAATTCGTTGAGAGTTAGAATAGATTCGTAGACCCGGTCGACTTATTCTCTTTAAATTTAAAATAGTTTTATAGGATTCTTTCTTATTTCGTCTATGTTTTAGGGTTAAAATAAAAAAATATTGATTGTTTTCGCGATGTTTCCTTACGTTTTCGATAAAACCCTCTCGTAAAAGTATTTTAACAATGCTTTCCGTGATGTTAGTCGACCCTATCCGAACTGTTCCTTTTCTATTCATGTCAGCATTTCGTATAGAGGTTATTATATCAGCAATAGTGTCTTTACCCATGATCAGTTAAAATTCCTTATTGTTCTATAATTTTGATATAATCAACATGTTCTTTTTCTTTTATTTATATATAGATATAGACGAATTATATATTAATATATGAATTAAATTATTAATGTTTTATTATTAAGGGTATATGCGTGATACACAATCGATTAATTAATTTTATTTCAATACCATTTTTTTAATCCTATACTAAAACTATCGATATTTAGGTCTTATAAGACCTCAGGAGCTAATGAAACTATTTTAGTAAAGTTTAATTGTCTCAATTCCCGTGGGATCGCCCCAAAAACTCGAGTTCCTTTTGGATTCCCTTCTTGATCAATGACAACTGCGGCATTGTCATCATATCGTATTATCGTCCCATTCTTACGTTTGAGTTCTTTACAAGTACGTACAATTACAGCTCTGATCACTTCTGATCTTTCTAGAGGAGTATTCGGTATTGCTTCCTTGATTACAGCAACAATAACGTCACCAATATGAGCATATCGGCGATTACTAGTTCCTATTATTCGAATACACATCAATTCTCGAGCCCCGCTGTTGTCTGCTACATTCAAATAGGTTTGTGGTTGAATCATATCATTTTTTTGTATCTATTCTTTTAATACAAAGGACGAAGTAAAAAAATATTGTTTGTCAAAAAAAGAAAACCGATAATCTTTTTATCCTTAAATGTTATTTAGCTTTTTCATTCTATATTCCTATTCAGAAATAATGAATTGGGTTTTTATAGGCATTTTTGATGCCGCTATTGAAATAGCTTTTCTGGCTATATTTTCGGGTACACCACCCATTTCATAAAGGATTTTACCTGGTTTAACCACAGCTACCCAATACTCTGGGGATCCTTTCCCAGAACCCATACGCGTTTCCGCGGGTCTTACTGTAACTGGTTTGTCTGGAAATATACGTACCCAAATTTTTCCCCCACGTCGTACATTTCGTGACATTGCTCGTCGCCCTGCTTCTATTTGTCTAGCTGTGATCCAAGCGGGTTCAAGTGTTTGAAGAGCATATCTGCCAAAACAAATACGATTCCCACGAGAAGATATTCCTTTTAGTCTTCCTCGATGTTGTTTACGAAATCTGGTTCTTTTTGGGTTATAGTTGATGGGTTTTTTCTAAATTATAAATTCCATCTCTACTACAGAACTGAACGTGAGAGTTTCTTCTCATCCAGCTCCTCGCGAATAAAAGTGCTAAAAAAGCTTGTATTAAGATATAGATGTAGTTAATGATTAATCCTATTAATCGTGGTTTTTTTTTGAAATTTCATCTGATCTCTTCTAAATTTGTGTATGTCTTTTTCAAAATGGAATCCAAGATGAATTCTATTTATATTTATTTAAAAATAACGTAATATCATGATCTCGAATGTCGTTTTTGTTAGAGTTAGAATATTATAACAAAATCCTTATTTTCTTTTATCTTTTTTTTTTTCGTATTTTATTACTTTTTTATTTGAAAAAAAAAAAAAAAAAAAAAAAAAAATATATATATATATATTCGCCGGCGAATATTTACTCTTTCAATATCTATTTAAGTTTGATGTTTATCCCACGAGGTCTCAGAATCAAAATCAGATATAGATAATAAAGTTTATGGTTTATTCCGCCATCCTGTCCAATGAATTACTAAGATTTTATTCAATTGAATCCTCTATATTCATGGGTTCCGTCGTTCCCATCGCTTCTTGATTAATCATTAGGCCTGAATTCTACAATGGAGCTATTACCTGAAATTTTTAATTTCCTTGTTTTATTTGTTTTTGAGTCAATTTTCTCAGTTTTTATTGGCTCAAGGCTCTTAATTTTTTGTTTTCAGAACGAACAGATTTTTTTAATTATTATGAATGAATCTGTATTCATGCTTTATTACATTGCTTTTATTACAGTGACCTCATAGACTTTTCAAATTGGAATCATAGATCATTAATATTCAAATTTTTTCTCTCTTTCTTTCATCCTTCCATTTATCCGCATACTTTTCGATTACCTTTCATAACTTATAATAATATTTCGTTATTCTTTTTTTTTTTTTGTAAAAAAATTCAGTTGCTACAATGATATGATCAGTCTATCATATCTTGACTGATTTTTTTGGAT